TCGAGAAATCGAAGAAGCTATACAAGGCTTTTGCCGGGCCCATTCATATGGTATCTAGGCTAAGTAAATTTAGGATACCGGTGTGAATTCAGGTCTTCCCGGTTGGTTCAACTATGATCCTAGTTTCTAAATTTCTATGCGAATCAAGATAAAGAAAAGGAAGTTTTCCAATCATTGACTCAAACCCATTGTCGAACCGAACCCCACTGAGCGGAATATGGAGGTACTTATGGCAGAACGAGCCAATCTAGTCTTTCAAAATAAAGTGATAGGTGGAACTGCCATTAAACGACTTATTAGTAGATTAATAGATCACTTCGGAATGGCATATACATCACACATCCTGGATCAAGTAAAGACTCTCGGGTTCCATCAAGCTACTGCTACATCCATTTCATTAGGAATTGATGATCTTTTAACAATCCCCTCTAAGGGATGGCTAGTCAAAGATGCTGAACAACAAAGTTTGATTTTGGAAAAACATCATCATTATGGGAATGTACATGCGGTAGAAAAATTACGGCAATCCATTGAGATATGGTATTCTACAAGTGAATATTTGCGACAAGAAATGAATCCAAATTTCAGGATGACTGACCCTTTTAATCCAGTCCATATAATGTCTTTTTCGGGAGCTAGGGGAAATGCATCTCAAGTACACCAATTAGTAGGTATGAGAGGGTTAATGTCGGATCCACAAGGACAAATGATTGATTTACCCATTCAAAGCAATTTACGCGAAGGACTGTCTTTAACAGAATATATCATTTCTTGCTACGGAGCCCGTAAAGGGGTTGTGGATACTGCTGTACGAACATCGGATGCTGGATATCTTACACGCAGACTTGTTGAAGTGGTTCAACACATTGTTGTACGTCGAACAGATTGCGGTACCATTCGAGGGATTTCTGTGACTACCCGGAATGGAATGATGCCAGAAAGAATTTTGATCCAAACATTAATTGGTCGTGTATTAGCAGACGATATATATATAGGTTCACGATGCATTGCCATTAGAAATCAAGATATTGGGATTGGACTTATCAATCGATTCATAACCTTTCAAACAAAACCAATATCTATTCGAACTCCCTTTACTTGTAGGAATACATCTTGGATCTGCCGATTGTGTTATGGCCGGAGTCCCACTCATGGCGACCTGGTGGAATTGGGAGAAGCTGTAGGTATTATCGCGGGCCAATCTATTGGAGAACCGGGCACTCAACTAACATTAAGAACTTTTCATACTGGCGGAGTATTCACAGGGGGTACTGCAGAACATGTGCGGGCCCCTTCTAATGGAAAAATAAAATTTAATGAGGATTTGGTTCATCCTACGCGTACACGTCATGGGCATCCCGCTTTTCTATGTTATATAGACTTGTATGTAACTATTGAAAGTGACGATATTATACATAACGTGACTATTCCGCCAAAAAGTTTTCTATTAGTTCAAAATGATCAATATGTACAATCAGAACAAGTGATTGCTGAGATTCGCGCGGGAACATACACTTTGAATTTCAAAGAAAGGGTTCGAAAACATATTTATTCTAACTCCGAGGGAGAAATGCATTGGAGTAACGATGTGTACCATGCATCAGAATTTACATATAGTAATGTACATATCTTACCAAAAACAAGTCATTTATGGATATTATCGGGAAGGTCGTGCAGGTCCGGTGCAGTCTCTTTTTCACTCCGCAAGGATCAAGATCAAATGAACATTCATTCTCTTTCTACAGGAGAAAGATATATTTCAAACCTTTTAGTAAGTAATGATCAAGTAAGACATAAATTATTTAGTTCCAATCCTTCTGGTAAAAAAGAAATAGGGATTCCGGATTATTCAGGATTTAATCAAATCATATGTACGGATCATTGTCATTTTAGACATCCTGCTATTTTCTACGATTCTTCGGATTTATTGGCAAAGAGGCGAAGAAATAGATTCATCATTCCATTTCCATTCCAATCGATTGAAGAACGAGACAAAGAACTAATGTGCCCTTCTGCTATCTCTATTGAAATACCTATCAATGGTATTTTTCGTAGAAATAGTATTTTTGCTTATTTCGATGATCCTCAACACAGAACGCAGAGTTCGGGAATTCCTAAATACAGGACTATAGGAATTCATTCTATTTTTAAAAAAGAGGATTTAATTGAGTATCGAGGAGTCAAAGAATTTAAGTCAAAATACCAAATCAAAGTAGATCGATTGTTTTTCATTCCCGAGGAAGTGCATATTTTACCCGAACCTTCTTACATAATGGTACGAAACAATAGTATCGTTGGAGTAGATACACCAATTACTTTAAATATAAGAAGTCGAGTAGGTGGATTGGTCCGAGTGGAGAAGAAAAAAAAACGGATTGAATTAAAAATCTTTTCTGGCGATATCTTTTTTCCTGGAGAGATGGATAAAATAGCCCGACACAGTGGCATCTTGATACCACCCGGAACGTTAAAAAAAAAAAATTCTAAGGAATCAAACAAAATTAAAAATGGAATCTATGCCCAATGGATCACAACTACCAAAAAAAAGTATTTTGTTTTGGTTCGACCCGTAATTCTATATGAAATAGCGGACGGTATCAATTTAGTAAAACTTTTCCCCCAAGATCTGTTCCAAGAAGGGGATAATCTGGAACTGAAAGTTCTTAATTATATTCTTTATGGAAATGGAAAATCAATTCGGGGAATTTCTGACACAAGCATTCAATTAGTTCGGACTTGTTTAGTCTTGAATTGGGATCAAGACAAAAAAAGTTCTTCTATAGAAGAGGCCCTCGCTTCTTTTGTTGAAGTAAGTACAAATGGTTTGATTGGAGATTTCCTAAGAATTGACTTAGGAAAATCCCATACTTGGGATATCAGAAAAAGGAATGATCCGTCCGGTTCAGGATTGATCTCGGATAATGAGTCAGATCGGACCAATATCAATCCATTTTATTCTATTTATTCCAAGGAAAAAATTCAACAATCACTTAGCCAAAATCACGGAACTATTCGTATGTTGTTGAATAGAAATAAGAAATGCCGATCTTTGATAATTTTGTCATCAGCTAATTGTTTTCAAATAGGACCATTCAACGATGTAAACTATCACAATGGGATAAAAAAGGAAATTCATGAAATTAAAAGAGATCCTTTAATTCCAATTAAGAATTCGTTAGGCCCTTTAGGAATAGCCCTTCAAGTTGCAAATTTGTATTCATTTTTTTGTTTAATAACTCATAATCAGATCTCGATAACTACAAATTTGCAACTTGACAAAGTAAAGGAAACTTTTCAAGTATTTAAACATTATTTAATGGACGAAAACGAGAGAATTTATAAGCCCGATCTATGCAGTAACATCGTTTTAAATCCATTCCATTTGAATTGGCATTTTTTCCATCATAATTATTGTGAAAAAACATTTACAATAATTAGCCTTGGGCAATTTCTTTGTGAAAATGTATGTATAGCTCAAACTAAAAATGGACCACACCTAAAATCGGGTCAAGTTCTAACTGTTCAAATTGATTCTGTAGTAATAAGATCGGCTAACCCTTATTTGGCGACTCCAGGAGCAACTGTTCATGGCCATTATGGAGAAATCCTTTATGAAGGAGATATATTAGTTACATTTATATATGAAAAATCGAGATCTGGTGATATAACACAAGGTCTTCCAAAAGTGGAACAGGTATTAGAAGTGCGTTCGATTGATTCAATATCGATGAACCTAGAAAAGAAAGTTGACACTTGGAACGAGCGTATAACAAGAATTCTCGGCATTCCCTGGGGATTCTTGATTGGTGCTGAGCTAACTATAGTGCAAAGTCGTATTTCTTTGGTTAATAAAATCCAAAAGGTTTATCGATCCCAGGGAGTGCACATCCATAATAGACATATAGAAATTATTGTGCGTCAAATAACATCAAAAGTATTGGTTTCAGAAGATGGAATGTCTAATGTTTTTTCACCCGGTGAACTAATTGGATTGTTGCGAGCTGAACGAACGGGGCGTGCCTTGGAAGAAGCTATTTGTTACCGAGCTATATTATTGGGAATAACAAAAACATCTCTGAATACTCAAAGTTTTATATCCGAAGCGAGTTTTCAAGAAACTGCTAGAGTTTTAGCAAAAGCCGCTCTACGGGGTCGTATCGATTGGCTGAAAGGTCTGAAAGAGAACGTTGTTTTAGGGGGAATGATACCCGTCGGTACCGGATTCAAAAGAATAATGCACCGTTCAAGGCAACATAACAAGATTACCTTGGAAACAAAAAAAAATAATGTATTCGAGGGAGAAATGAGAGATATTTTGTTCCACCACAGAGAAGTTTTTGATTTTTTCATTTCAAAGAATTTATGCGATACATCAGAGTAATCATTTCTAGGAACGGATTCATTCCTTTAATTTAAACGCATTCATTTGGTAATAAAAGATAATAAATAAAAATAAGGAATGGCCCGATCATGTATCAACGGCCAATCTTCGGTAGAAAAGAAGGTTCCGTCGGAACAATTATTTATTTCTATTTCAAGATACCTGGTCTCTTTTTTTTTTTCAAAAAAAAAAACAAATTGTGGGGCTAAATGACAAAAAGATATTGGAACATAACTTTGGAAGAGATGATGGAAGCAGGAGTTCATTTTGGCCATGGTACTCGGAAATGGAATCCGAGAATGGCACCTTATATATCCGCAAAGCGTAAGGGTATTCATATTACAAATCTTACTAGAACTGCTCGTTTTTTATCAGAAGCTTGTGATTTAGTTTTTGATGCAGCAAGTAGGGGAAAACAATTGTTAATTGTTGGTACCAAAAATAAAGCAGCTGATTCAGTAGCGCGGGCTGCAATAAGAGCTCGGTGTCATTATGTTAGTAAAAAATGGCTTGGCGGTATGTTAACGAATTGGTATACTACAGAAACGAGACTTCATAAGTTAAGAGACTTGAGAACGGAACAAAAGACGGGGAGACTCAACTGTCTTCCAAAAAGAGATGCCGCTATGTTGAAGAGACAATTATCTCATTTGGAAACATACCTGGGCGGCATTAAATATATGACGGGGTTACCCGATATTGTAATAATCATTGATCAGCAAGAAGAATATACGGCTCTTCGAGAATGTATCACTTTGGGAATTCCAACGATTTGTTTAATCGATACAAATTGTGACCCGGATCTCGCAGATATTTCGATTCCAGCTAATGATGATGCTATAGCTTCAATCCGATTAATTCTTAACAAATTAGTATTTGCAATTTGTGAGGGTCGTTCTAGCTATATACGAAATTCTTGATTAATAATAAGATAAATAAAATATTGGGTTGGGGAAATTCAAAATATTTATGAGATTTATGGAATCGGTTACTATACTATTAGTAAATCGTGCAAAAAAGAAAAAGATAAAAATAACCGGAAATATTATGTGATTAGTCGGTATTCAAAAAAGAAAATTTAAGTAGACAAGTCAAAAAGGAGATAGTTGAATCAAAATAATTCCTTTTCAAGTTTTCTATTTCTTTTAGAGGTCAGGGCAATATGAATGTTCTATTATGTTCCATCAACACATTAAAAAGATTATACGATATATCCGCTGTGGAAGTAGGTCAACATTTCTATTGGCAAATAGGGGGTTTCCAAGTGCATGCCCAAGTACTTATTACTTCTTGGGTTGTAATTGCTATCTTATTAGTTTCAGCCATTCTAGTTGTTCGAAATCCGCAAACCATTCCCACTTTCGGTCAGAATTTCTTTGAATATGTCCTTGAATTCATTCGAGACGTGAGCAAAACTCAGATTGGAGAAGAATATGGTCCGTGGGTTCCCTTTATTGGAACTATGTTTCTATTTATTTTTGTTTCTAATTGGTCAGGGGCTCTTTTGCCTTGGAAAATCATACAGTTACCTCATGGGGAGTTAGCTGCACCCACAAATGATATAAATACTACCGTTGCATTAGCTTTACTTACGTCAGTAGCCTATTTCTATGCGGGTCTTTCAAAAAAAGGATTAGCGTATTTTGGTAAATACATCCAACCAACTCCAATCCTTTTACCGATTAACATCTTAGAAGATTTCACAAAACCCTTATCGCTTAGTTTTCGACTTTTCGGAAATATATTAGCTGATGAATTAGTAGTTGTTGTTCTTGTTTCTTTAGTCCCTTTAGTAGTTCCTATACCTGTCATGTTCCTTGGATTATTTACAAGCGGTATTCAAGCTCTTATTTTTGCTACTTTAGCTGCGGCTTATATAGGTGAATCCATGGAAGGCCACCATTGACCAATTTTCCAAATAATCCCTTTTTACGATTCAGTATAGTAAAATATAAAAGATTACCGGGAATTCTAAAAAAAATACTCTTTGTTTGACCAATTTCAATTTACCTCCAATGAATATTCTTTTTTTGTTCATTCAATGTATAACTATAACATGTTAAATATTTTTTATTAGATTAGGATATATTTTAGTATATTAGATATTAGGAGCTAAAATTTTGTATGATATCTACGGTTTACGACGTGTGATTAAAAAAAAAAGAGTAGGAGTGAAGGGCGTCGAACTAGGTGTATATAATCTAATCGCTAAAAGACAACTCTTTCGTTTTTGGAGGTTTCAAAGCAAAGGATGATTCTCGAATCCGATATGGAACCCAAGATACGAATAATTAGTTTACGGTATGGAAGAAAACGTGTATATGTGATATTAGACATTAACTAGTTATATATGAACTAACTGTATATCTAAATTAGCCCTGTTACTGGAAATTTAGCTAGGGATTTACAAAAACTACGTGGATAGTTCAATAAATATTATTATCTCAATTGGGAATTCTTAATTACTTTTTGACTGGATAAATCTTAGTAGTTGAATAATTAATTCATAATTTGTTGGTTGATTGTATCATTAACTATTTCTTTCTTTTTTTATTTGGGGTGCGAGGAACTTTTATCATGAATCCACTGATTTCTGCCGCTTCCGTTATTGCTGCTGGGTTGGCCGTTGGGCTTGCTTCGATTGGACCAGGGGTTGGTCAAGGCACTGCTGCAGGGCAAGCTGTAGAAGGGATTGCGCGACAACCTGAGGCAGAGGGAAAAATACGGGGTACTTTATTGCTTAGTCTGGCTTTTATGGAAGCTTTAACGATTTATGGGCTGGTTGTCGCATTAGCGCTTTTATTTGCGAATCCTTTTGTTTAATCCTAAAATGAAAAAATCTAAAAATAAAAATAGGAATCGTAGAAAGATAATTAGTCTATCCATAAGAGGAGATGAGATCATATGAAAAATATAACCGATTCTTTCCTTTGCTTGGGCTTGGGTTACTGGCCATCCGCCGGAAGTTTCGGATTTAATACCGATATTTTAGCAACAAATCCAATAAATCTAAGTGTAGTGCTCGGTGTATTGGTTTTTTTTGGAAAGGGAGTGTGTGCGAGTTGTTTATTTCAAGAATAGGTTGGATCCAACCAACTGCACTTTTTTCGTTATAACTT